AATTACAAGCATAGGCTCCACTTGACGGCAAACAAAATACTTGCTTTGTCTCGAGAAGGGTGTTGTAAGATTACAGGATTGGATTTGAAATCGGTTCACAATTCAATTGAGGCGTGTATCCGACCGTTGTACGAATGATTACTGCTTCACTTCGTGGTCAGCAGAATATGGATGAAACACAGCCGGGTGAGGAAGGGCTAATCATTTTAGAATAGGAATTCCATTCTAACTAAGTCTTTTACCATCTCACTTGGATGGAAGGCTGTGCGTGTACCTTTATTAAATTAAGTAGTTTCTATGCAATAGAGCTATATGAAGAGTTGACTTCCCCACTGCTAGTTGGTACGTCTTTCAACGGCTTATTGGTGGCTTAGGCAGGAAACCTTCATTCTACATATTCCCTGACTCTTGGTCCCGTAGTGAGTAGCGAAAATGCTGCATCCTTGCTAAGAGCACGTGGCCAGGTTCTCTCTAGTGTCCGACAGCGCCGGACGAGAGGGATACACAAAAACATTAGGGAAGTGCGGGTGTGAGTAATGGCATACGGGTATCAAGTTCCCAGAATCAAGCTGCTGCTGCCTCATAACATAAAGAGATGACCGGGGCACTTTTAACTGTAAAAGCGTAAGACAGCACGTTAACATTAACATAAACCGTTCTGAAGCGAGAACTTTCTCCGTCGGCGACTAGAGGCAATCCTATCCCATTGCTTTCTTTCTCGGTGTCACAGTACGGGCCAGTGTCAATCTTTAATAGTCTCTACACGGGGCTTTCCATCTTACAAGAACAAGCAAAGGAAGGACTTAGTACACTAACGCCATGCAGTACCCGCCCTTATAGCCTCATCCAATAAACCCCCTAGCATTTGTGATCTTTCGGGTTTTTACCGATTAGTTTACTTGGACATAATTAGGTTTTCAATCCTGGTGTTTGAGTTAGGGTCTCGTGGCCCCAGGCCGGCTAAGAACATTTCTCTAGTCCCTGTCTCTTACGATCCCTTTGTCTTATATATATTATATCTCGTACTCTAAATAGTACAACCCTCCTAGCCTAGAGAGGGCAGGCTGCTTAAGTTTAATAAAGTACCGAGCGATCAAACCGTATAAATCCACTTCAACCAAGCTCCCTTTTTTGTCGCCTACATCTGCTAAAAAGCAAGAGAAAGAAAAGAAAATCAAAGGCATTAGTGAATCTTGGCTATTCATATTCCATCAACTATATACTCCGGGAATTCCTTCATACGAGGACTTGAGTTTTCTTATCATCCCACAGTCAGAAAGCATTCGTAAGAAAGCAGTCAACTGATTCAAGTGATTCATCTATATCATTAGCCAGAAAGCCCTTCTCTTGCTTAGAAAGGAGGACAATTGGATTAAGAATAAGAGACTGATCTTCTTTCCTTTTCGCTCCTCTCCCTTAGCACAAGTCTGTACTAAGGCTAAGGAAACATACATGTTGAGAACGATGAGGCATCTACAGCCCGCTGGAATGGGAAAGAAGGCCGGTTCTCTTAAGCAATGAAAGGGCGAAGGTGAAATATAGGTACTGTCCTATGGAATCTGATATTGTCTCCTTTCACTCTGAGGTATAAGATAGGACCATATCCGTCGGTGGGGTCACGATTGATTTCAAAGTGGCCTTAGTCAGCTAGCAGCACGATTTTCGATATTGAGGAGAATGCTGATAGGTCAAACTGGAACAATTAGTCCACCTTCGGAGTACGGCGCCTAATAATAGCCCTGTGGAATGCAGGGCGTTAAGCTCTAGGTAAGCCGGATCTTGTGAGGGAAAATCCATCCTGTTTAGGATAGCCAGTATCTCTCTTTTTCACCAGTATAAGTCCCAGTGCTTCACCCCTAAGTTCTATCCCTAGTCTTGCCTAGGTTGAGGAAGCAGTTGTACCAATTGCAGTCTTAAGCCCATTAGTTGGATGGTTCCACTGCTAAGGCATATCTCATTAAGTGCCTTGACAATGAATATATAGAAAGACTAGATTGATTGTTTAGGTCACTACAAAGCTATCATAATTCATGTTCTAGGGCTTTTGTTTATGAATACTCATCATGATTCACCCGTAGTGAAGGTTGCTACTTTTGTAGACCAGCGGTCCCATGTAGAAGTTGAAAAAACACATTCTGATTAAGTCAAACAGGGCATAGAAACCGTTTCACTCGGAGACTTCATGGCATTGAAATGATCAAAGATCAAACCAAAGTTCCGTGCAATCAAACTCCATTGGTTCCTACTTTCTGGCTATCAAAATAGAGGAGGTTCGGAATCACGTGCAACGCAGTTCTTGCCTGAGACGGCAGGGTTCCGATACTACATAGTCGCTCGGTAGTTCCGCCGGCTCTGAAGCTGACCTTCCCTTCTTCCTTTTGCAGTAACCTTAGCTATTGAATCCGGTGCCAGTGCTCTCGTACGAGTACCCGCGGTTGATGGTTTAATGAAATACCTTCTCTTCAGCAAGTTAGGATGCAAGAACGATTAACTAACCTTTAGGGAGTGAGTGCAAAGAGGCTCCGAAAGGTTGAGGCTTGAGGCCCTAGTTTGCCTATCTGCTCTTACGGTTGCCGGTGTAAGCAATTAAATCAGAATAAGCTGCTTGAGAATCTAGCTATATCCTGCCTAAATATCCGGGGAAGTTAATATACGAGCAGCAGGGTCGATGTGAATTGAGATGGTATCGAATGGGACAAAATCCATAGTTAACCGAGGTGCGGAGCGGTGCGTAGCCTTCTTGCCCTAACCTAACGGATCCTTTTGCCCGGAATGATTAGGGGACAAATGTTGGACAAAAAACCGGGTTTTCATGGAAGTAGCAAGACGAATCAGCTGCAGCTCTTATATCATCCGCTCTTAGGACAAAGGAGAAGGAATCGGGCTAAATAGCGTAGATAAGAAGAGAGGTCTTCGAGCCTTGATATTAAGGTGTAAAGGCGGTTGAAGAAGGCCACAAGTGGAAGCAACCGATGCTTTGGTCATTCAGTTGACTCCTTGCTGCCAGTCCGTGCTTGCTGTCATGCTGGCAAAAGCAGGGGTTTCGGCCGGTTTTACCTACTATTGGATTTGAACCAATGACTCTCGCCGTATGAAAGCGAGACTCTAACCGCTGAGTCAAGTAGGTCAAGCTGAGTCAAGTCAGAGAAAAAAAAGAGACCCCTATAAGAGAAAGCCGCGCAACCAGAGTTCCCCAACCTAGTAAAGGGGGGCGGAGCGCTAAGAAAGAGAAAGCGTTATCACTATACGAAATGAAGCAGCAGCTAGCACGCTAAGATCAACCAATGTTCGAACGTGGAGCCTTTCTTTCTCGGTCGTCTGTCTTAATATAAGTGGATTCCGATTCATGCGGTCGTTCTCTACTGCATTGGTCTTTTCACTCCCCACTCTCAACCATAACAAAATGTTTCCACTCTCAGGGGTCCGAGTAAGAAAAAAGAAACTAAGAACTAGGGCATACAACAATGGATAAATTCATTCAACAAGATCCGTTCGGATCGGACCAGGATGAATGGGATTGGCCTGACCTCTCGCTCAGATGTCAGACTCACGCCGTCGACAGATGTCCCATGCCACGTTTCGTGAACAGCTATGCCCGAGAATGAATGAATTGTGATATAGCGCCGAATAAGCCACTGCTCTATTCCCGACTCGAAATCTATAAAGGACTTTAAGGAAGAAAAAAGAGGGGGGCCTACACCATACATCCTGCTGCCTCGGGACGACTGCACGTTACATCATAGCAGCACGACCAAATAAAGGCGGAAACCCCTTGTATAGGTTGGGCGTTCCTGCGCACCCGGCATCCTGCAAGAAAAGGCCCCTGACTATAGAACAAGCAACGGGATTGAGCTGCGCGAAAGCCGTTTGCTCGTTAGCGCATCCGTTTTCAATAAGGACGTTTGTTTAGGTAGGCTTGACTAATAAGATAGAAAGGGCTTTCTCAGCTTACTCTGCTACAGCGGACCGTTAACAGGGTGCCGCGGTTTGTGGGCTTGAATTTGAGCGCCGTGACAAGTGGTATCAGAGCCGAAGGTTAGGCCAAGCCATGGCTAGTGGGAAGAACCCGTAGGCTAGTGCCGTCGAAGAAAAGCTAAAATCAGCCGTAAAGCATTCACCGCTTCCCTTACTGTATTGGGCCTATCGGCCCCCTCGCTCGACCTATGATATCAGAAAATAAGCTAGTTTAAGATATGGGCACTGCTACTGGTTTAGCGAAGCCCTTCAGTTAGGCTTTTCCTTTCCCTGTTGGCTTAACAAGTCAATGTCTTGTTCACTCACTTGCTCCTGTGAAACTTACTGCATGAAAGAAAGCATTAGCAAAGAGTTTAGCAAGAGGAAAAATAGAAACTGACGAGGAACTTCCAATGGATCGAAAGGCATAGGCAGAAAAGCACTCTTTCTCGTTCCAAGCCAGGCAGAAGGCAATGAAATTGGATCAGGATCAATGGGAACTACTCCAACTGTAGCAGGGGTAATGCCTCCCAGAGCTCAATGTCCGCCTTCGACTATTATCCCTTCTCTTCGACGAGTCACTCCCTGCTCCTCGGGTCGGGCATAAAGGCCGAATTCTGAGTTTTATCTGAATTAATCCATCGGTCAAATTCAGGTTGGTTGCAGGCCTGTTATCAAGCTCTTTCCAGTTGAAGTTGGAGTTTCAATGTGGCCAGGCGAGGATGAAATGAATGCCCTACCCCACCAAGACCTATTGCCCTTACTCCAACAGATTCAAAGCGGGTAGACCTTTAGATTAGACAATTCCTACTGAAAGAAAGGGCTAGAGAGGCAAGAAGAAGGGCCGATTTGATAGGCAACTCGATATCACCGATTCCTTCTCCTTTTGTCCGTCCTATCATATGGCTTGACTGCATGTGGGACATGTACACTGGAAGTTTCAATAAGAATAATGTGGACCTGGGCATCACATTCAAAGACGAGCCATTATCGACGAGCACTCTCGCTACGAGATGATCTTTGCATTTCGTTGAAATGTGGAGTTGAAAACTCTTCTTTCTGGTGGAAGTTCGTCAACGGGGCCACAGCATCTCTTTATCCCGAATTCCTCGAATCAGATGTGGGGGTCAATGGGAGGACCTTCTCAACCATAGGAATGCCCGATCGACTTAAGCGAGGTCTCTTTTAGCGCACTTGACTTATCTTATTGCGTATACAAGAAGAACTGAGCATACGTTGCTAATGGGCAGGTCAATTCTGAGAATCGTATCAGAGACCGAACTGCGGTATCTTGCGAGGGGCGCCTCATATGAGTGGTTAAGACATGACAAGTACAAGTAGAGGGGAGAGGTCTCTCGAGCCTTAGCCCTCGTCCAAAACCTAGCAAACAGACCGTTGTGAACCACAAAACGTTGCGGTAGAAAGCACAAGAGATGACAGCAGAAGGAAGGGTGACGAAGGAAGACCCGAATAAGCTGGAAAAGTGGAAGTACGAATATAAGCTATAAGCTGCTGGTCAAGTGGAAGGGCCTCCCATCCCAGAGTGTGAAAGCACTCGGGAGAAAGAGGCTCGTCGAGACCTAATTTGCTTTATCAGGGGTCAATCTTCCTTAAAATGCTTTCGATATTTGAGCCGTGTCAATGTCCTTTCCTGAATCGGTGGGGAATTGCCTGGGAGGAGCCTGCTTAGCCACGGGCAGTCTACCCTTCTCCCTTCGATTGGATGCGCTATCCGGTCCAGTCCAGCGGCATTTCCTGAGTTGATGAATTGATTTTTTATGGAAAAAAAAAGGTTATTACAAGATTGTCTTCCCTTAGTCTTATCCCATTTTCTCTCTATTCTCGGATGTGGCCAAGGGAACAAGCAACGGCGCAACGCGCGAAAGCCGTTGCGCGTTAGCTTGGAGTTTGATTGCTTGCCCTACTTTCCACTTTGAAGCCAAGCCAGCGCTGGGACAAAGGCGGTAGAGGGCGGCAGTAATGGCTGTTTCTCCCTCCTTCTTTAGGGAACAAGTCCTTGGCAAAGATGGTACCGAACCCGACCTATTCGGAAGAAATGATTCCATCGATTCTCATTCTCAAGCTGAAGCATCAAAAAAGAGTAGAGCTACCTTCGCTGATGACAAAGACTAACCCCCGTAACCGTCCAGCCCCCCTCTTTCTCTCTTGCTTCTAGCTTTTGGCGCTTCTCTGGTTAGTTTCCCCAGCCCTGACTTCTGTTCTTATAGCATAGCCCTTTCTTGGGAAAGGAAATGCTCTATTTTGATAGTCCCGATTCACACTTCTCGGTTCCACTCCCTCGCCATCTCCAGGATTGTCACTTTCGCTTTCTTTCGATTCGATTAAAAATGAAAAAAAAGGTGTTTAATGAATGTTAGATGCCTTTCCAGTCTCCCCCACTCTTTCTGTTCTCCTCCCGTGAAATGAAGCGGTTTGAATATATATACGAGAGCGCGTTCAGATATGATATTTTATATAAGCCGCTAGCGCACCTTTACGTAAGAATCGTTTTCCAGCAAGAGCAAGCAAGGGCTTTTCAGCAATACTTTTTCACCACATTGAGGCTTCCGCATTTCCTTTGAATACAGAGTGGCTGCGTTTAGTTCACTGGTATGCTAAGGTTGCTCTGTCGCCTGGAGTCACGTAGCTACCTGTTCTGTTCTTCACAGGATAGGGGACTTGACTACTCGAAGAGAGACAAAGGCGCTAGATTCGATCGAAGAGAAGCTGTGAAACTGAATCTCCATCATAACCGCTAGGGAAGAAAGTATGGATTCACTCAGCTCAAGCCTGTGTTTGCCTGTCACCTACTCTCTGTCTGAAAGAAGTTCACCGAAAGAGTAAGTTGTCCTCTCTGAGTGAATGATTATTTGTCTTTGAGGAGAGCTTTGAAAGATGCTATGAGACTATTCCCAACCATTCCGTATGGCTAATCAAGGTTCGATTCTCAACCCTTTTTCCTCTTATGTTGAGAAGAAAGACAAAATGATATCTGTTCTCTCCTCATTCCGTCAATCTCTGTCTTCCCCACCTCAAAAGAAGACGGCAGCTCAGCCTTACGAGTTCCCTTCTTTCAATAGATGCGTCAGTTCTAGCTTTTGAGTTGTGCATCTAGTGAAAGTAGAGTAGATGCCAAGCTAAGATAGCTAAGTAGAAGGGAAAGCAAGAAGTTCGCAGAAGATATCCTTGTCTCAGAATAACACCTAGTCTCAGAAGATTGCTTCCTTGCAACGGGCTGTGCCTAACAACATCAATATCTTCCACTCTCTCATATACTCTTTCTAACTAAGAAGAAGAAAGAACAGTCTTTCCGGCTTGACTGGAGGACTCTAGGGACTAAACCACTTGCGCTGGCTTACTGGGCTCTCTCCTTACTAAGACTTCCCCTGACTTGCGGTTGAAAAACCGCTTTGCTACTGGTCTTTTAAAAAAGACCCCTTGAGTTACTTGCTTTACAGGCCTACTACTTGAGACTATGGGGCTCAACAATCAATATAAGATTTTCGAGGCAATGGGTAATACGAAGACTGAAATCGTTCACTCCTTACTGGATTGAGAGCGGGCCCCTTAGGTCAGACTTGATGGCGTGCTTACTTACCGCAACTTGCTCTAACTCGCTTGACTCACAAGAGAGAACGAGTATTGGACTTCCGCCCTACTGGCTGGTAACAGTAAACTCTATCAATCAAGTACGGGCATCAGATAACATACTATAACTGAGACTGATAACAGAAAGAATAATAGAGTAATAAGTAATAATAGATGAGACTCTAGATTGATACAAGAAAAATACATAGATAAAGACTCTAGATAGTTACTATGAGATATTATAACTCTTACCTATTACTCTATTACATCTTACTCATAGCTAAAAAGTAAAGCAATCCTCGCTCTTTTCTCAATCGGCTAATCTACTTAGCTTGAATACGAACTCGAACAGGGATATTCCATTAAGTTAAGGGCGAGGAACGAGCCTTTGTCTCGTCCTTCTTAAGCAACTCTCACTCTTTCTTTCCACCGGATACCCTTGGCTCAGACAACCACACGATGGAAAAAGGTTTGATGATAGATTGATCAAGGAAAAGCAATATCTATGAGCTGATCTTCCCTTTTCTTTTAGGCTGAGGAACGTAACTAGTTTCATTCCTTGAAGTCAGTCTGCCCAGGCATTCAACCAAGCACCAAGCCGGAGCAGAAGGGCAAAGCCAAGCCAGCCAAAGAGGGATAGGCATGATCATCTATTCTATAGGAGCCCATCCTTAGCAACGTGCCCCGGTTGTCATCTTTGTGTGTGTCTGAATGTCAGAGTGGGACCTTTCCTCTTTCTGCGAGGGTGCGTATTTTCAAGGTGTCCTTAGATTATTATATCACAAATCAGTCTATCTTTCTTCTTTTACTATATCGCTTTGCCGCAACGTATCCCAGGTTGGCTACCTTTCTCTGAAGGAAGAGGAAGGTGCCTCTAGCAGATTGCCCTTGATTTTCCTTTCCTGGGCTAGGTCACCGTTAATGGAATATCCGAGGCAAGAATTGTCTGCTTTGTGGAGTCAACTCGTCTTCCCCGAAGCTGAACCCACGTATCAATTAGTGTATACATATGCACTTACAGATACAGAAGGCGCAATCGGAGCACTAAGATCATGGGGTGAAGGCACACTGTCATTACACGATGGGTGGTAAGGTGCGGAGCTACACTCTAAAGACAGATTCACTAGATTCCGACCTTCCCGCTGCTCTGTATAGTCCTATTGGAGGGCAATACTCTAACGATTCCTGCCTTGGTTGATGATGAATTACCTTACTCCCTTTCCATACCGGGTCTAGGGGTATAGTCTATTATAGAATAGACTCTGATTCTATCACAGAAATAGCTAAATCGGAAGTTAAGCCCTATAAGCACTTCACTGAAACTAAAAAGACAAACAAGAGCAATACATCACAGGCTAAAGCAGGAACAGGGGGCGCAAGCGAAAGCAGTCTTTATCAGTCTAAACTAAGAAAGACTGACGAACCATAAAGGAAGGATAAGAGCCGTAGCTACAAAGCAAAATCAGTTGTCGGAGGCGATGCGACGAGACTCACCTCAGCCTCTCTGGCGGCATTAGTTACCAGATTCATTCAGTGACAGCCTTAGGATAAGGAATTCAAGATCGGCGACATCTTCCTCCTCAAGGCTTCCTTAGCTACAGGATTCCTATTCTAAACCTAGGCGGGTTCGGCCTTATCCTGATAGTTCTGGGCGTACTCCTCTTCCTAGTTCCCTGACTATTATGGTAAGGGAAAGGTCCTTTAGAGGATCACTCTGACTCTTCTGCTTAACACTGAAAAAGTGACGAATGCGCCAGCTACGAAATTCAAGCAATCAGGGCCGGTGCCACCCACTCTTAGAGTTAGACTAGGCAATGATCCCCCGCCTCTGGTTCTTCTATAAGTCTAAATTTACTCTTATATAAGTTCCGTCTTTAAGCTTCTCGCAAACAAGGTTCAATGTGGGAAGAGTCCTTACTGAAAGCTTAGTAAGAAAGTTTGAAGCTTGAAGGGATAGAGTTTGTTCTTAGCATCGAAGCCTGAAAGCATAAGGCTAGGAAGGATATTAACGACTAGTTATGAAAGCCAGGAAGGCCGGAAAAACCTACTTCGCTCATCAAGTCAAGCTGAAAAACGTGCGTACTCGCGCTCAAAAGCCATATCGCGCGCTTCGGTCCGAAATCATTGGTCTTCTTAAGAAAGAAAGCTCATCGTACCTGCCAGTACGGTATGGATAAAAAGTCCACCTCACTTAGGATATTTTTCAGGAGATGGGAAAGAATCCGGCGATTGCATTTATAAAGTAGGTTCAGTAGAGCTCTGCTTGTCAGCAATTCTGACTACTTCCACCTGGACCTTCACTTCAAGTCAGCAAAGCCTAGCTCGAAGTTGAATCTGCCCGAAGAGCACCTGCCCAACAAGGACTTCGATGGGAAAAGAGCCGTGGAAACTCAAGAACAAGGTCAGACTAGTACCAAGTTCGGAAAGAGACCCGGGAAATATACGCTGTCCAACGCACATAGGTAGGAAGGGGCGCCTTAGGCTCGGCCCATCACAAGCTCGTAAGCTTCACATGGCGATTCTTCTGCTATTAGGCTAGCTAGATCTGCATCGCATTATCAGGTCTTTAACCCGGATTTCCTGTCGTAAGTCGAGAATCAGGGTCTTCTTCCTGCATCCTTTGCAGCCTCTTTTTTTGACTTTGAAAGGAATTGGATCTTGCTTTTAGGTCGAGAAGTCAGGCAAGGAGGGCTAATTTGATCCAGTAGTTATGATGAGAAAGCAGAAGGCAAGGGCGGAAGCTGGACCGGATTCCTAGTAAATGTACATACCGTTTGGAGCAATCAAAGGTTCACTGCCACTTTTGAACAACAAGCTAATCTAGATTCAATTTCGAGTTCAGATCGCCTTGTGAAGGCGAAGATATTGGCTCGGTATGAGGCTGATGCCATTGAATGGCTTGTGATAGAAAGGAGTGAACAAAGGCTTAACGTACTATCACTATCCATCATATATAGATGGATTGATTGACTCGCGGCTAGGCTCGTCGAGACCTCTCCTTCTTGTTCCGTGATGTGCTACTTGACTTTAGATGCTCAATGGAGAATGACTCTTCTTTAGTAATCGGCAGGAATGCTTCATATAAAGATCGAGCGAATCTTTGATTGGGAAAGACAAATCAGATAAAAGAGATTGTCGATCAATATTCAGCAAGAGAGGGATAAAGTTCAAATAGATCAATTTATCCACTCTGCCCCAGCTGACAACCTCCGAATAAGAATCTACCATTCCTACCTCTGGCCTCAAGCCAAAGGATTTCTCATTATTTCACTTGTTACCAAAAAAAGCTGCGTACATTCTTTTTTTCAGCACACTAGCGAAAGAAGTGAAAATTAGGTGGTCTTCCCTTGTCGGTGATATAGTGACATAATAATCAGGGAAGATCGAAACGGAACACAATGATTGATATCTAAATTGGTCCCTTCCCCCATCTTTAGGGAATAGTTGAAGCTGAAAGGGGGAAAAGTGATACTTTTTGGCCATCACTTCCGACTACCCGAGCTAATGATAGAGGCAAGAACACCTTCCGACCAGGCCTGACTATAACCAACCTCACAGATCCAACTCAATCTTTTACACCGATGTATCGTACTCTCTCGACCAGGTCATCAAAAAGACTGCTAAATCTTTCCGAAGTGAGAGAAGGAGGGAAGGCGCGCTACAACTAAGATCAAAGCCAGCTGAAAAACGTTAGCTAGCTAGGCTAGCGCGCAATGGCTTTCTCTGATTCTGATAGGGGCTCGCTTCTTCAAGCTCCGCCCAACCTATACAAGGTGCTGCTCGCTTTCTCTGAGCCACTAGTGGCTTATGTAGTGGTCGGCATTCCTACGTGCTCCTCCTTGCCCCCCTACTTCAGAATCCAAAGGTGGGTGGCCTTTGGATGTTGTCGTGACCGCTTAGGCTTGGTTTCTTTTGTCAGAAAATAAAGTAGGTTTCTGGGGTTCATTGATTAGTCAACCTCCGGTGCTGGTAAGGTCGGGACCGTGGTCGTCCGTCTCCGGTTTGCCGGCCGATAAGATCTCTGAGATTGACCAGCCAGCTGGGTTGGTTTGGCTATTCTTTTCTATTGAAAAGGAGTCCGCTGTCTGCGCGAGTCACCTTCTTATAGGCTCCGCTGGACGACACGGCATTTTCGTTCAAATAGAATATAGGCCGGCCGTACTTGTGATGGTTCCCAAGGATTCAATATGACCACTTAGGTCTACGTTGCCACGATATTGTTCTATGGAAGCGGGCGGGCTGTTTAGAAGCTCGGCCCGGTTTTTTTGGTGTCGCAGGGGAGGGATTGACCTTTCTAACGCATATTCAGTCGTACCGGCATGGCCCCACTGATTTGTTTTCGATCAGAGCATCAAGCAGCGCAACCCGGTTCTACTTGACTAAGCCCGTGCTCCTCCAAGGAGGGAGTTTGCTTTACCCAACTCCCTTCTTTGTTTATAACAAGGCAGAAAGCCCCTACCGGACACTCATTAGTTTCGAATGAAGAGTGCCCTAGCAAGCACCTACTTATATAAATATATAAAAGCGAGACTTGACTAAACAAGCAATCAAAGTTCTATCTTATTAGTCAAGCGCTAACGCGCCCCTGCAATCAAACTAAAGCGCTCACACCCTATCTATAGGCTATAGGTTGGGGCCTTTTCAATTTCAATAAGGCTCGCGTAGGAAAATCTTCGATTTTGAAGTTGGTAAAGACCCGCCCCTTGTTTCAGTCAGAATGAGTCCCCGGGACCCCGGGACATTGGCTTCCGCCAACAGTGAACTATTAAGGATCGCATCCCGCGCATATTCTACATTATAGCCTGCAACTGATTCAGCTTCCGCTTCTGGGAGATCAAACGGAGCTCGATTAGTTTCTGCTAGACGAGAAATAAAGAACATAACCAATACAGGGAACAAGGGAATACCGGACCATATCTGCTTTTGCGCCATGACAATCTCACTCGAATTACGGGGAC